AGGCATAAGAGTTTTTTCCTTTATGTTCGGTGGAAATCACATGTTATACTATATTCCAATAAATAGATATCCGTGTTATGATACAAGTCCACGTTTTCAAAAAAAATGGATGAGATTGGGTCCCAGCGGATCTAAACAATCTTGTTTTTTTGAACATGAAGAAATAAAGAAGCCATTGCAAATGCCGGAAAGACTAGGCCTACTAACGGCACAAAAATAGATGGAAGGTTCAAATTTGTCATAGAAGGGGTACCTCGATTTACTATTTGTATCTCTTATTATGTTATTATATAAATAAAGATATCTTGTAATAATTATAATTAATAATTAAATTAAGAATTTGAATTCTAATTAGATAATATTTATTATTAATATTAATAGAATTTTAAGAATTTGAAATTCTTAGTATAGATCTAAGTATCTATATATCTAAACCTAACTGAGTACGTATAATAAGAATAAGTGCAAAGAACTGTAGAACTAAATAAATGGACTTATTCATCTCCTACATGAGAAAGATATGTATGATAATAAACTTTATGATTTTTCTTCATTTCTTTTGTTCTTGTCTTCTAATTTTCTAAAAATAGATAAAGAGTTTTTTACAGATTATCGAAAGATTCGTTCGAATCCGACCCAACATGAATTTTTAGCTAAAATGGTTTTTCGGGAGATAGAGAAAGATACAAAACTCTATTATCTATATTTAAATTTCAAATTATATACCTAAGACAAGAAGAAATTCGTTTTATTTTCCTAATTTCACGAAAGGAATAACTCACTCTTGGTGATGGTGATAAAGGCTTCTTGATTCGTAATCAGGAATATAGGTCAAAAAAAGAGTTATCCTCAACTTTAGTTTTGATTCTTTCTACAATTAGATATTCTATCACCAAAGAAAAGGCCATTATTATCTTATTTACTTTGATTCCGATAAACTAACTACTTTTTTTGCTACAAACACAAATAAAATAATTGAGCTTAGTGCTCTACTTGATTTTGCTTGACTTTTGATTCAAAGGAAAAAAGGCGTGGAGCTTAAATAACTCACTCAGAACGCTTTTTAAAAGATTACGTGGTACAATTAGGTCGAATAAACCCTTCTGGAATAAGTATTCAGCTGCTTGTGAACCTTCGGGTACTGTTTTATTCAATGTTTGTTCAATTACTCTTTTACCTGCAAATGCAATGTAGGCATTGGGTTCGGCAATAATGATATCCCCCAACATACCAAAACTAGCTGTCACTCCACCAGTTGTCGGAGATGTAAGGATTGATACATAAAATAATTTTTTATTTAATTGATAATCATATAAAGCAGACGATATTTTAGCCATTTGCATCAAGCTCAAACTTCCTTCCTGCATGCGCGCCCCCCCAGAAGCACACACTATAATAAGAGGTAAAATTTGATTGGCAGCGTGTTCAATCAAACGGGTGATTTTCTCTCCGACTACGGATCCCATACTACCCCCCATAAACTGAAAATCCATAACCCCAATTGCTACGGGAATGCCGTTTAGTTGGCCTATGCCTGTTTGAACAGCCTCGGTTAATCCTGTCTTTCTTTGATAAGAATCAATACGATCTTTATAAGGCTCCTCCTCCGAATGAAATTCAATGGGATCCAGAGAGACCATGTCTTCATCCATAGGATCCCAAGTACCCGGATCGATCAAAAGTTCAATTCTATCCGAACTACTCATTTTAAAATGATATCCACATTGTTCACAAATATTCATTTTTGATTTTAAAAATTTCTTATAATTTAATTCATAACAATTTTCGCATTGAACCCACAAATGCCTGTATTTTTGAGTTACCTCGAGATCATTAGAACTTTCTTTTATAGTTAAATCACTGCCCTTTGTGCGAGTTTGTCTACTGGAACCCTCATTTTCACTACTATTTCGACTTTCACCACCACAAAGGGCCCTATAAATGTAACTGTCACCGTAATTCTCACTACCACTTATAATGGAAGTATCTATACAGATTTGAGACTGAAGATAATTATCAATGCAACTATTAATGTGATTATTCCAACTATATTGAGTATCGTACATGTAAGAATTATAGTAGGGATCTTCGCCCCTAAATCCATTATTCAGATAACTCGAGTTTCGATAACTATAAAAAGAACTTTCTAGTTCACTCAGAAAAGAATTATCGTTGTCAATCTCAAAAATCTGATTTTCAATATCAAAATAGATGGAATAACTGTCTCCATTCCTATCACTAACTAAAAAAGTGTCATCAGAGATGAAATTCCGAATGTCTTTAACGCCGAATAAATAATCAACATTACTGCAACTAGAATTGTCCCGATTCCTCCAACTATGAATGTTTTTCACTTTTCGATTTGGATCTTCACTGATATTTTCAATAGGACCAAGACTGCCCATTGATTTATTTAGCCCACACCTGCGTTCGAACTCCTTCTTAAACAACATCGAATTAAACCACCATCTTTCCATAGAGTTTTCTTGCCCCCTATTTG